TTATGGTTTGAAAAACCTCTTGTGACTCTTCTTTTCGACTATAAACGATGGAATCGTCCATTGCGATATATAAAAAACAATCTATTTGAAAATGCCGTACGAAATGAAATGTCACAATATTTTTTTTATACATGTCGAAACAATGGAAAAGAAAGAATATCTTTTGCGTACCCCCCCAGTTTGTCAACTTTCTTGGAAATGATACAAAAAAAAATTTCTTTGTTGACAAGAGAAAAACTACCCTCTGATGAATTATATGATCATTGGATTTATACCAATGAACAAAAAAAGAACAACTTGAGCAAAGAATTTAGAAATCGAATGAAAACTCGAAATAAAGGATCCATTACTCTAGATGTACTCGAAAAAAGAACTAGATTGTGTAATGATGAAAATAAAAAAGAATACTTGCCCAAAATATATGATCCTTTTTTGAAAGGGCCCTGTCGTGGAAGGGTCAATTTTTTTTTTTCATTCCCAATCCTAAATAAAATTTCCATAAAAAATTACATTGAGACAGGTTGGATAAATAAGATTCATGTTATACTTTTTAATACTGATCAGGAAAACTTGGAAAAACAAATAGATGCATTTGATAAAAATTCATTATCAACAGAAAAAAAACTTTATTTATTTCCATTTCCAGAAACTGAACAAGGAAGAATTAATTCAGAAGATCAAATAAAAATTTTGAAAATTTTCTTCAACGCAGTTCTAACTGAGCCCAAGACTAAAAGAATTAAAAAAAAATCTATTGGAATAAAAGAAATAAGTAAAAAAGTTCCTCCGTGGTCATACAAATTAATCAACGATTTGGAACAACAGGAGGGAGAAAACGAAGAAAACGTGGCAGAGGATCATCAGATTCGTTCCAGAAAAGCCAAACGTGTAGTGATTTTTACTGATAACCAGCAAAATACTGATGCTAATAGCAAAAATACTAATAATCCTGATCAAGCCGACGAAGTGGCTTTGATACGTTATTCACAACAATCGGATTTTCGTCGAGACATAATCAAAGGCTCTATGCGTGCTCAAAGACGTAAAACAGTTACTTGTGAATTGTTTCAAGCAAATGTGCATTCTACTCTTTTTTTGGACAGAATAGACAAACCCCTTTTTTCTTTTGATATCTCCGGGATGCTAAAATTCATTTTGAAAAACTGGATGTATAAAAATAAAAAAACAACAGAATTAAGAATTTCGGATTATACCGAGGAAAAGACAAAAGAAAGTGAGAAAAAAAAAGAGGAAGAAAAAAGAGAAGAATACAAAAAAGAAGAGAAAGCACGAATAGAAATAGCGGAAGCCTGGGATAGCATTTTATTTGCTCAAGTAATAAGAGGATCCCTATTAGTAACCCAATCTTTTCTTAGAAAATATATTCTATTCCCTTCATTGATAATAGCTAAAAATATAGCCCGTATGTTATTATTTCAATTTCCCGAGTGGTCCGAGGACTTAAAAGATTGGAATAGAGAAATGCATGTTAAATGCACCTATAATGGTGTTCAATTATCAGAAACCGAATTTCCAAAAAATTGGTTGACAGACGGTATTCAGATAAAGATCCTATTTCCTTTTTGCCTTAAACCTTGGCACAGATCTAAGGTGTCACCCCCCCAGAAAGATCCGCTGAGAAATAAAGGGCAAAAAAACGATTTTTGTTTTTTAACAGTTTGGGGAATGGAAACTGAACTTCCTTTTGGTTCTCCCAGAAAACAACGTTCATTTTTTGAACCCATTTTTAAAGAACTCAGAAAAAAAATTATCAAATTGCAAAAGAATTCTTTTTTAGTTATACAGGTTTTAAAAGAAAGAATCCATTTTTTTTTAAACCTTTCAAAAGAAAGAAAAAAATGGGTCATGAAAAACATTCTATTTTTAAAAGGAATAATAAAAAAAGGAATAATAAAAGAACTTTCAAAAAGAAACCCAATTCAATTATTTGGATTAAGAGAAATATATGAATTGAGTGAAACTAAAAAAGAAAAAGATGGGATAATCAGTAATGGGATGATTAATGAATCGTCCATTCAAATTCTATTTATGAATTTGACAGAAAAAAAAATGAAAGATCTGGCTGATAGAACCAGCACAATCAGGAATCAAATAGAAAAAATTACAAAAGATAAGAAGAAAGGATTTTTAACTCCGGAAATCAATATAAATATTAGTTATAATAAAAGAAGTTATCCTACTAAACTATTAGCATCAATAAAAAATATTTGGCAGAAATTAAAGAAATTCAAAAGAAGAAATGTTCGATTAATCCATAAATCATATTCTTTTTTCAAATTTTTAATTGAAAGGATATACATAGATATACTTCTCTGTATCATTAATATTCCGAGGATCACTACACAACTTTTTTTTGATAATTCAAAAAAAATGATTGATAAATACATTTACAATAATGAAAGAAATAAAGAAAAAATTGATAAAACAAATAAAAATACAATTCGTTTTCTTTTTATTTGGACTATAAAAAAATCAATTTCGGATATTAGTAATAAAAAATCAAAGATTTTTTTATCCTCATTCTCACAAGCATATGTATTTTACCAATTATATCAAACGCAAATTCGTAACTTGTATAAGTTAAGATATGTCCTTCAATATCAATATCACGGAACATCTCTTTTTATTAAGAATAAAATAAAGGATTATTTTGAAACACAAGGAATTTTTCATTCTGAATTAAAACATAAAAATATTTGGAATTCGGGAATGATTCAATGGAAAAACTGGTTAAGGGTTCATTATCAATATGATTTATCTCCGATTAGATGGTATCGATTAGTACCACACAAATGGCGAAATAGATTCAATCAAACCCGTATAGTGCAAAATAAAGATTTAAACAAAAGGCATTCAGATGAAAAAGATCGATTAATATTAATTAATTACAAAAAATTAAATGATTTTGAATCAAATTCATTACCAAATTCAAAATATAACTTTCAACAATACTATAGATATGACCTTTTTTCATATAAATCGATTAATTATGAAAATAAGAAGGATTCCCATATTTATGTATCACCATTACGTTTAAATAATAAACAAGAGATTTGTTATAATTACAATAAGATATATAAAAAGGGTAAATTCTTTGATATGACAGGAGGTATTATTCCTATTAATTTAGAAGATGATGCTATTATGAATCTGGATAAATTTACAGATAGAAAATATTTTGATTGGAGAATTTTCGATTTTTGTCTTCGAAATAAAGTCGATATTGAGTCCTGGATCGATATCGATACCAATGGTAATAAAAATACTAAGACTGGGATTAATAATTATCAAATAATTGATAAAATGGATCAAAAAGGTCTTTTTTATCTTAAAATTTCCCAAAATAGAGGAATTACGGCATCCAACAAAAAAAAAGACCTTTTTGATTGGATGGGAATGAATGAAGAAATACTAAGTCGTCCCATATCGAATCTGAAACTTTGGTTCTTTCCAGAATTTGTGCTGCTTTCTAATACATATATTATGAGACCGTGGATCATACCAATCCAACTACTTCTTTTAAATTTTAATGAAAATGGTAGTGAAAATAAAAACATCACTAGAAAGAACAAAAGGGATCTTTTTCTATTTTCGAATGAAAAAAAATCGATTGAATTAGAGAATCGAAATCAAGAAGAAAAAGAATCCGCAAGTCGAGATAATCTTGAATCAGATGCACAAAATCAAGCGAACCTTGGATCACTTCTCTCAAACCAAGAAAAAGATATTGAAGAAGATTATGCAAGCTCAGATATGAAAAAACGTATAAAGAAAAAGCAATATAAGAGCAACACGGAAGCAGAACTTGATTTCTTCCTAAAAAGGTATTTACGTTTTCAATTGAGATGGGATGATTCTTTAAATCAAAGAATGATCAATAATATCAAAGTATATTGTCTCCTACTTAGACTGATAAATCCAAGAGAAATTGCTATATCCTCTATTCAAAGGGGAGAAATGAGTTTAGATATTCTGATGATTCAAAAGGATTTAACTCTTACAGAATTAATGAAAAAGGGTATATTAATTATCGAACCAGTTCCTTTGTCTATAAAAAATGACGGACAATTTATTATGTACCAAAGTCTAAATATTTCATTGGTTCATAAGAGTAAGCCCCAAATTAATCAAAGATACCGAGAAAAAAGCTATATTGCTAAGATTAATTTGAATAAATCCATTGAAAGACATCAAAGAATGGTTGAAAATAGATACAAAAATCATTATGATTTGTTCTTTGTTCCCGAAAAAGTTTTATCCACTAAAGGACGTAGAGAATTAAGAATTCTAATTTGTTTCAATTTACGGAAGAGAGATGGTATTCATAAAAATCCAATATTTTGCAACAACGTAAAAAACTTTGTTTTGGATAAAAGAAAACGTTTTGATAAAAAGAAACTAATTAAATTCAAGTTCGTTCTTTGGCCTAATTCTCGATTAGAAGATTTATCTTGTATGAATCGATATTGGTTTGATACCAATAATGGGAGCCGCTTCAGTATGATAAGAATAAATATGTATCCACGATTGCAAATTTGTTAATGATGCGTTTTTCATATATATTCTGTACCATATATGTATGGTATATGAAACAAATAGTTGCACCCATGTATTGTCTTACCTTCCAGTCCCAGTCTGATACATGACTACGAATTCAATGCATGTATCAATATCCAATAGATCTATAAATGATTAACGGAATCTTCTTATTTTTTTTTTTATTATTCGATTCGATCCAAAATTTCGTATCTTTTCTAAATGTAGAAATAGATCATCCTTTCCTATTCCTATACGAATAAAATTGAAAAGAAAATTGGATTGATTAATTTTATTTGATAAAATTAAGAGTTCATAAAGAAATTAAGATTGTTGTGTATACCAAATTAAAATGACTAGCATTATTCTTACTGATCAGTAAAATCCATTAAAAAAAAAGAGGATAGAAAATCCGTTTTATGGTAAAAAATTCATTCATTTCAGTTATTTCACAAGAAGAAAAAGAAGAAAACAGGGGGTCCGTTGAATTTCAAGTATTTCATTTCACCAATAAGATACGAAGACTGACTTCACATTTGGAATTGCACAGAAAAGACTATTTATCTCAGAGAGGTCTACGTAAAATCCTGGGAAAACGCCAACGACTGCTCTCTTATTTGTCAAAGAAAAATAGAGTACGTTATAAAGAATTAATTAGTCAGCTGGATATTCGGGAATCAAAAACTAGTTAATTGAAAAAGGAATTTGAATTATTTGATTTTTTTATTAGATCTTGAATTTTAATGAACTTCTTTTCATTTTCAGCAATTCATGAAAGAATGAATCGAGGAATAACCTATGAATGTAACAACTACAAGAAAAGACCTCATGATAGTCAATATGGGACCTCACCACCCATCAATGCATGGTGTTCTTCGGCTCATCCTTACTCTAGATGGCGAAGATGTTATTGATTGTGAACCAATATTGGGTTATTTACACAGAGGAATGGAAAAAATTGCGGAAAATCGAACAGTTATACAATATCTGCCTTATGTAACACGTTGGGATTATTTAGCTACTATGTTCACAGAAGCAATAACCGTAAATGGACCAGAACAGTTGGGAAACATTCAAGTCCCTAAGAGAGCCAGTTATATCAGAGTAATTATGTTAGAGTTGAGTCGTATAGCTTCTCATCTGTTATGGCTTGGCCCCTTTATGGCAGATATTGGTGCACAGACTCCTTTTTTCTATATTTTCAGAGAAAGAGAATTAGTATATGATCTATTCGAAGCTTCCACCGGTATGAGAATGATGCATAATTATTTTCGTATCGGAGGAGTAGCGGCCGATCTACCTTATGGATGGATAGATAAATGTTTGGATTTCTGTGATTATTTTTTAACAGCGGTTTCTGAATATCAAAAACTTATTATGCGAAATCCTATTTTTTTAGAACGAGTTGAGGGGGTAGGCATTATTGGTCCAGAAGAAGCAATAAATTGGGGGTTATCGGGACCAATGCTACGAGCTTCCGGAATCCAATGGGATCTTCGTAAAGTTGATCATTATGAATGTTACGACGAATTGGATTGGGAAATCCATTGGCAAAAAGAAGGAGATTCATTAGCTCGCTATTTAGTCCGAATCGCTGAAATGAGGGAATCGATAAAAATTATTCAACAGGCTCTGGAAGGAATTCCAGGGGGACCCTATGAGAATTTAGAAACCCGATGCTTTGCTAGAGAAAGGGATCCAGAATGGAATGATTTTGAATATCGATTCATTAGTAAAAAACCTTCTCCTACTTTTGAATTACCGAAGCAAGAACTTTATGTAAGAGTTGAAGCCCCAAAGGGAGAATTGGGAATTTTTTTAATAGGAGATCAGAGTGGTTTTCCTTGGAGGTGGAAAATTCGTCCACCTGGTTTTATCAATTTGCAAATTCTTCCTCAGTTAGTTAAAAGAATGAAATTGGCCGATATTATGACAATACTAGGTAGCATAGATATCATTATGGGAGAAGTTGATCGTTAAAATGATAATTGATACAACAGAAGTACAAGATAGAAATTCTTTTTCTAGATTGGAATCTTTAAAAGAAGTCTATGGAATCATAGGGATGTTTTTCCCTATTTTGACTCTTGTATTGGGAATCACAATAGGTGTACTCGTAATTGTGTGGTTAGAAAGAGAAATATCTGCAGGAATACAACAACGTATTGGTCCCGAATACGCCGGTCCTTTGGGAATTCTTCAAGCTTTAGCAGATGGGACAAAACTTATTTTCAAAGAGAATCTTTTTCCATCTAGAGGAGATACTCGTTTATTCAGTATAGGACCATCCATAGCAGTTATATCAATTTTACTAAGTTATTCAGTAATTCCTTTTAGTTATCACCTTGTTTTATCTGATCTCAATATCGGTGTTTTTTTATGGATTGCCATTTCCAGTATTGCTCCCATTGGACTCCTTATGTCAGGATATGGATCAAATAATAAATATTCTTTTTTAGGTGGTCTACGAGCCGCTGCTCAATCGATTAGTTATGAAATACCATTAACCCTTTGTGTGTTATCAATATCTCTACGTGTGATTCGTTAAAACAGAAACTTTTCTTTATTCCTTTCTTTTTCGAAAAGAAATTGAATAGATATCTCCTTTTTTTATTCATCATTCAGTTTGATGACCTAAATCAGATAGTTGTATGAGTGAAAGAAAACAGCTTAGAAATTAGCAGTAAAAAGATTGAGTCTCATTTCCTACGTACAAGAATAAAAAAAAAAAAGTAAATATAAGCAAGACTTTTACCCCAAGATTGGTTGATTAGTCATCCTGGCTTGAAGCGGGCTCAACTCAAAAGATCAACCACATAGAGTTTTCACTATCGTTTCTATGTATTACCATAACGGGTGATTGAGCAAAAATCAGTGGGTGGTTAGGAACACCAAAATACATAAAGGATTAGTAATGGAGATTTTTTATGTAAATTATCCAAA